TCTTTTTTGCTCTTTCCTATTTTATAACCACAGTAATTAGGAATAGAGAATTTCGATCAAATAAGGGTCTTATTGCTGGAATAATGGTTTCAATTGGTATTTGATTTGATACATTGTGGTCGATAACGTTGGTGAATTAACAGAAACGGAAAGAGAGGGATTCGAACCCTCGGTAAACAAAAGCCTACATAGCAGTTCCAATGCTACGCCTTGAACCACTCGGCCATCTCTCCTACATAATCTTATTATTGACCAGAAACTGAGTGAATAGCGAGTTATTCATATTACTGCAGTACAGGTACGACCGATCACTAGTTCCATAGGAAGAATTCCTTTCCCATTTAATATTTCTCAACAAAAACTTCTCTCATTCATCAGCTACCCCACGGATCTATTCCAAATTTTGGAATCGTCCCATGCCATGGATTTTGATATTTCGATTGTATGGCGTGGTGTATACACGTTATGCAAACAGAAGGTATGGTTACTCTACTCTATTTTTTCATGGAATGATTATTCCATTCTTTTTTCTCTTTGGATCATAACCAAATCAAAACTTCTCGAGTTATCAGAATCCATAGTAAAATAAAGTCCTTGGTTATTTAACTTAGATGAAATAGTAATAGTTCCGCTCATTGGTATACTACAAAAATGGGAATGAAATCAATCTGATTCCAATATCTCATATCTTTCCCAAACAAAAGGGGACAATTTAAGCGGAAAGCCCATATCTATTTATTAGAATAAAATTAGTCTGTTTTTATGTTATTTCGTACTGTATAATTCCTTTGCTTTGTTTGTGGGATCATTTTCCCCGAGGGGTAATGAAAAGAATTCTAGAATGGATTGCTAATTATGCCTAGATCTCGTATAAATGGAAATTTTATTGATAAGACCTCTTCAATTGTAGCCAATATCTTATTACGAATAATTCCGACAACTTCAGGAGAAAAAAAGGCATTTACCTATTACAGAGATGGTGCGATTTGATTCTTTTTTCTTGTTTTTTTTTTAGCCCTCACCTCAGTCTTACGAGAAAGAGACGCGATTCGGTATAGAAAGAACGAAATTATTGAAATAAACCTACGCTCGGTGAAGGTGAAGTTTGGAGATAGAACAATTCCTTCTATCGTGTATCCTCGATTGATGCAGCCTCAGATGTTTCAATTGTTGATTTGAGTATTGAGCGAAAGGTTACACCTATGGGTTCCGTATTGCGGGTCAATCCTACACTACATTAGTACCAATAGGCGGCATAAGGGAAAAAGCACTACACCTAGGAATCAACAACACAAAAACTTTGTTATAAATTCCCCTTTTCCTTATCGGTATCGGGACTAACAAGAATGGTTGGGACAACAAACATCCATCTCGTTTGTACTTTGGATACCCGTATAACCATCAAAGATCGTTGAAGTGACTAATTCCTGGAAATAGAAGGCGTTGAGAACAAAGAAATTGTTGGAGTTACCATTTATATCTAACACTAATATGATTGGTGTTAAGAAAAAACCTCTTGCGGGAAGGCTGGCTAGAGATTTCTTGTAAAAATACTAGTTCCTTTCAGTTCATAATGAGATGAGAATAGTTCAATTTTTAATCTATGGATTATTCCCCTTAGTACTATGCGCAGAAGGGAGGAGCCGTATGAGATGAAAATCTCATGTACGGTTCTGGAACGGAGATTTTTTGAATAGAATGAACGACCGTAACGGATGTTGGCTCAATCCGAAGGAAATTATGCGGAAGCTTTACAGAATTATTATGAAGCTACGCGACCAGAAATTGATCCCTATGATCGAAGTTATATACTCTATAACATAGGCCTTATACACACAAGCAATGGAGAGCATACAAAGGCTTTGGAATATTATTTCCGGGCACTAGAACGAAACCCATTCTTACCACAAGCTTTTAATAATATGGCCGTGATCTGTCATTACGTGCGACTATCTCCACTATAGAAATAAGGAAAAAAAGCAAAGATCAAATTGGCTAGTAAATACTAGAAAAAATAGGCTTTCTACATAATGCATCGTCCAAAGCAACGATTTTTATCAGCTGTAGCAAGGAAAGAGACTTCACGAGAACCAAAATAGGAAGAAAAAAAAATGAGTGCAGCCTATATACTATATTCTATGGATAAAGGATCAAATTGATAGAGAAAGCACCGTAAAGATCAATTAGCGAGCTATTGAGTCGATACAGTTAAGAACTGCTTACTTATGTCATGATATGGGACAAAAGTTAGGAATCAACTTATGTAATAGAGTCGATCCACTAAGGTATTGAGCAGCGGTGTAGCATCAGGTCCCAAAGATAGTAAGTTCTTTTTTCTTATGGAAAAAAGTCTTTTTCAAAGATTCTATATGAATTCCATATATGAAACCGAGATAGTTACCTTTCAGAAAATTCTAACGATATTGTGGGGATACCTATGCTTCATTCTTCTGAAGGTGGGAGAAAAGATCAAACTGATTCTGATTATTGATCAAAATTA